GAAATCGTAAAACTAGATGATTCATCCAAAACGGGCATGATAATGACTTTTTTCTGTATAACAGGATTATTAATTTCTCGTTGGATTTATTCGGGACATTTTCCACTAAGTGATTTATACGAATCGTTAATTTTTCTTTCATGGAGTTTTTCCTTTATTTATATAGTTTCATATTTCAAAAAAAACCAAAATATTCTAAGCACAATAATTGGCCCAAGTGCTATTTTTTCCCAGGGCTTTGCTACTTCAGGTCTTTTAACTGAAATACACGAATCGACAATCTTAGTACCCGCTCTTCAATCCGAGTGGCTAATAATGCACGTAAGTATGATGATATTAGGCTATGCGGCCCTTTTATGTGGATCATTATTATCAGTATCACTTATAGTCATTACAGTTAGAAAAAAGAGAAAGCTTTTTTCTACGAGTAATCATTTATTGAATTTAAATGAGTCATTTTTCCTTGGCGAAATCGAATACATGAATGAACAAAGGGATTTTTTAAAAAAAACTTCTTTTTTTTTCGCAAGGAATTATTATAGATCACAGTTGATTCAAAAATTGGATTATTGGAGTTATCGAGTTATTAGTCTAGGATTTATCTTTTTAACCATAGGAATTCTTTCTGGAGCAGTATGGGCTAACGAAGCATGGGGATCCTATTGGAGTTGGGACCCAAAGGAAACTTGGGCTTTTATTACTTGGATCATATTTTCAATTTATTTACATACTCGAACAAATATAAAACTGAAGGGTACAAATTCAGCAATTGTGGCGTCTATTGGATTTCTTATAATTTGGATATGCTATTTTGGAGTCAATCTATTAGGAATAGGACTACATAGTTATGGTTCATTTACATTAACATCTAATTGAATTCAAAAAAAGAAAAAGGGGGGTTATTACAAATAGCAATAAAAGGGTGTACAACGCAGATCAGATAAAAAAACTTTGTGTTAATTGGCGAGAGCCTGTCGAATCATATATGATTCGACAGGCTCTTTGTCATTGTACCATTTTACAACGAACGCTTTTGTAAATGATAAGATTTATAAATTATCTAAAAAAAGAATTAGATAGAATAACTTCAACCTTTTCAACTGATAGTGAAAGAACGAAATCGGGGTACATACCAATACCGAGTACGGGTAAAAAAATAGAAACTGAAAGAAATAACTCTCGCGGCCCAGAATCAAAAAAATAAGAGTCTGGGCCATTAAATATCTTGTATCCATAAAACATCTGTCGTAACATAGATAATAAATAAATAGGAGTTAATATCATTCCAATTGCCATTACAAAAGTAATTGGGAGTTTTGTCATTAAAAGATATTTTGGACTAGTAATTAGTCCAAAAAAAACTATTAATTCAGCAACAAAACCACTCATGCCAGGTAATGCAAGGGAGGCCATCGAAAAGCTACTGAACATCGTGAATATTTTTGGCATTGGAATACCTATTCCGCCCATTTCGTCAAGATAAACAAGACGTATTCTATCATAAGTTGTTCCGGCCAAGAAAAAAAGCGCCGCGCCAATAAATCCATGAGAGATTATTTGTAAAAGGGCTCCGTTGAGTCCCATATCTGTGATAGAACCAATTCCTATAATTATGAAACCCATATGAGATACAGAGGAATAGGCTATTCTTTTTTTTAAATTCCGTTGGCCGAGAGATGTTGAAGCCGCATAGATTATTTGCATTGCGCCTACTACCATTAACCAAGGGGAAAATATAGAATGAGCGTGCGGAAATAATTCCATATTGATCCGAACTAATCCATACGCTCCCATTTTTAATAAGATTCCGGCTAGAAGCATACAAGTACTATAATGTGCTTCTCCATGGGTATCGGGTAACCATATATGTAGGGGTATGATTGGCAATTTGACAGCAAAAGCAAGAAAAAATCCAATATAAAATAGTATTTCCAAGTTCACAGGATAGGACCGGTTGGCTAATATTTCAAAATTTAATGTTGGTTCAGTAGAACCATATAAACCGATACCCAGAACTCCCATTAAAAGAAAAACAGAACCCCCCGCCGTGTACAAAATAAATTTTGTAGCTGAGTACAGACGTTTTTTTCCTCCCCACATCGATACAAGTAGATAAACGGGAATTAATTCTAACTCCCACATGAGGAAAAAAAGTAAAAGATCTCTAGAAGAAAATAATCCTATTTGCCCACTGTACATTGCTAACATCAGGAAATGAAATAATCGAGAATCTCGAGTAACCGGCCAAGCCGCTAAAGTAGCTAAAGTGGTGATGAATCCCGTCAGTAAAATGGGTCCTATAGAGAGTCCGTCTATTCCTAATCTCCAATGGAAATCCAAAAAATGGATCCATTTATAATCCTCCATTAGTTGAATTAGTGGATCATCCGATTGAAAATGATAGCAGAATGCATAAGTCGTTAGAAGAAGTTCTAATATACACATACATATAGTATACCAGCGTATTACTCTATTTCCCCTGTGTGGAAGAAAAAAAATGAAGCAACCCGCAAATATTGGTAAAACTACAATTATTGTTAAGCAAGGAAAATGGTTCGTGGTAAAGACAAGATACACTTGGGCCAGAAAAATCCGTGCTCAAAATCAAATTGAATTGAGCACGGATTTTTTCGATAAAAAAAAAAAAAAGAAAATGGATTCAAGTAGATTTTTATGGAATGTATCAATAAGCTAGACCCATACTGCGAGTTGTTTCATGCCATAAATAAACCCGAACGCTCAAAAAATCCGTTGGACAGGCGGATTCACATCTCTTACAACCAACACAGTCCTCGGTCCTTGGAGCAGAGGCGATTTGTTTAGCTTTACATCCGTCCCAAGGTATCATTTCTAATACATCCGTGGGGCACGCCCGGACACATTGAGTACATCCTATACATGTATCATAAATCTTTACTGAATGTGACATTGGATCTATACGTTTTTGAACGTCATAAATTTTCGGTCTAGTAAACTAACTTCTAAATGAATCCTATAGTTAGATACCAGACGAATCAATGAGTGATAAGAATCAATTTACTTCCGAATTGATTTATGAGGGAGGGCCAAAATACTTTGATTTCTTATGTTTTTGCAACTACGATTATACCCTACTATAGACATATCAAACCCGCTAATGCGAATTTTAATTTATTTATTAATATTCAAAATTAGCATTTATATGATTAATACTATTTATTCAACAAATTGGATTGGTTAATACGAGTTGATTTTCTGTTACGATAAATTGATGAAACAATAGCCGATCCAATAGCTGCTTCAGCGGCTGCAATAGTTATAACAAAAATTGAGAAAATATCTCCTCTTAATTGACGATTATCAAAAATATCAGAAAATGTGACAAAATTGATATTAACTGAATTTAATATAAGTTCAAGACACATAAGGGCTCTAACCATATTTCGACTTGTGATTAATCCATAGATACCAATAGAAAATAAGTAAGCACTCAAAACAAGTATATGTTCGAGCATCATTAACCAACTCCTTATCAATTTTGATTCATTTTTAATCTGAACAATAATTCAATCGATTCGATTCTAAGAAATATGGAATAATGGAATAGATTGGTAAGAGATCAATATAAAATTAAAGTCTTTTTATTCTATTTTTTTAGACAGAAATTCAAATTAACGAATTATAACATTCCTTTTGCGTTGATTCTATTTGAATTACTCATTTTAAAGATTTATTATTGACGAGCTATAGCAATAGCACCTATTAAAGCGACTAAAAGAATTATTGAAATGAGTTCAAATGGAAGAAAAAAATCTGTTGCTAAATGAATTCCAATTTGTTGACTATTACTTATCAAATCTTGTTCTAGAATCTGATTTGATTTTGTAGTCCAAATGATCCCATACCAGGACGTATCTGGAATAGTAGTAATTAGTGAAATAAAAAGACTTGTACAAACTATTGAAGTAACTCCATCCCCAACGGTCCAAAGATGAAAATCTTTGTAATATTCTGACCCATTCATGAACATCACAGCAAAAATGATTAAAACGTTTATAGCTCCTACATAAATAAGGAGCTGCGCAGCAGCTACAAAATAGGAGTTGGATAGAATATAGAATAAGGATATACAAAAAAGAACCCATCCCAACGAAAAGGCCGAATAAATTGGATTCGGAAGTAATACTACTGCCAGACTTCCTAATATAAGACCCAATCCCAGAAAGACTAAAAGAAAATCATGTATTGGTCCAGGTAAATCCATTTGATTTTATAAAAAAAATCGAAATATTTCATGCCTTTTTTGACCTGACCAGGAAAAATGAAGTTATCCTTTTTTTTTTTTAGGATACTTCTTAATTGAATGAAATTGGAACGGGGTTGATTTGGATTGATGTAAATACAGTTATTGGACTACTCTTATTATCGAAGCAATCGAAGCAGAGGTTCAAACTTTATATTTTCAAATCATTATTCGAATAGAAATCCATTTTTAATCAAAAATAAGCCGCGATTTTCACCGACCAGCCGTTCTTTTGTATTGACCAAGCAAAAACCTCATCAAAAACCTCATTCCTTTCTTTAGATCCAAAACCTATAAAGCTTTTGTGATTTGAATTTGTAAATGTTTTGTGAATCGAAGGTTTTATACATTTTTTATTTGAGGTCAATTCGAAGAAATTGTTCGAATTGTGTAATCTTCAATTATTGATACCGGTAACCGACCTAAAGCAATTTGATTATAATTCAATTCGTGACGATCATAGGCAGAAAGTTCATATTCTTCAGTCATTGATAAACAATTTGTTGGACAATACTCAACGCAATTACCGCAAAATATACAGATTCCAAAATCAATACTGTAATTAAGTAATCGTTTCTTTCGAATATCAGTTTGCAATTTCCAATCTACAACGGGTAGATCTATAGGACATACACGAACACATACTTCACAAGCAATGCATTTATCAAATTCAAAGTGGATTCGGCCTCGGAAACGTTCGGATGTGATCAATTTTTCG